TGAAAGATAGCCCAAAAACTCAAGGGAATGTTTGGATAATTGGTTTATATAAATCCTTCTTGGATGAAACCACAACGAAAAATGCCATTGCCAAAAAGTGACAAGGTATAATTTCCATTTCTTCATGAAAAGAAATGTCCCTTTTGAAGCCAGAATGGATCTTTTTTGATACCTAATATAATGCATGAAAGGTTCCTGGACCAACTGCGGGTTTGCCCGAAAATCCTTAATCTTAACAAAGACGTTCCCAAGACGTTCTATTTTTATATAGAAATAGATTCGTTCAAGAAAAACTCCAGAAGATGTTGATCGTAAATGAAAAGATTGGTTACGTAGAAAGAAAAAAATGGATTCATATTCACATACATGAGAATTATATAAGAATAAGAATAATCTTCTATTTTTTTTTGAAAAAGGGGAACTGGCTTTCTTTGGAATAATAAGACTATTCCAATTACAATATTCGTTGAGAAAGACTCGTAATAAATGCAAGGAGGAAGCATCTTTTACCCAATAGCGAAGGATTTGAACCAAGATTTCCACATGAACAGGGTGAGGTATTACCATATCTAACACAAAATTTAAATGTGAAAAAGTGTCCTCGAAAAAGGGAAATATTGAATGAATTGATCGTAAATTCTGAGATTTTCCTATCTTGTTCGTTTCCCCTTCTAGACAAGACAGCAATTGTAAAGAAAATGGAATTTCGACAATAAAAGCAAAAACCTCTGATATGATTTTAGAATACAAATTCTTGTTGCGCGCCCCAAGTGGATTTTGGTTAGAATCATTAGGAGAAATCAAAAAATGATTCTGTTGATACAGTCGAGTAATTAACCGTTTCACAATCAGTAAACTGGATTTATTGTCATAACACAGATTGTCCGACAAAATCAATTTACTGAAAGCACGATTATGAGCAAATGCATAAATATACTCCTGAAAGATAAGTGGATATAGTAAGTCATGTTGTTGAGATCTCTCTAGATGTAAATATCTTTGGATTTCCTCCATTTGAAATTCGATTTGAATTAAAGGTAGAAGATTGGGGGGGTTATCAAATGATACATAGTGCGATACAGTCAAAACAAGGTATTCTGTAAAAATCGATACCTCGGGGACAGATAAACTTATCAACAGATTCTCTACCCTCTTCTTTTTCCATCCATTTCATTTAATTCGTCTATGTTTATGTTATAGAATAACAAGATGGTTAGAAATCTTTTATTTTTTAAACCGAATCGCTCTTTTGATTTCGGAAAAAACTTTCTTTATCAATATACTGCTTCTTTTACACACGCATCTTCATTCCATAATGGAGAATGTCAATAGTTAGGATTCATTAAAAAAAAAATAGAATCCACTCGTGGAGTGAGAAGTGCTTCCCGTATCAGGCACTAATTTATTTTTAACGTCTATTTAGATCGGGAAATTATTCAAATTAAGAACAGAAGCTGGTTGCTTTTTCTTTCTGATAATTAATTGAAGCCACAAGGCTCCTATCCATTTATTCATTCGACCCAACTTTATTTTGTTCCGTTCCAAGAATTCGAAAATGGTTTTATACCAATCCGATAAGAATGAAATATCCTTAGAACTCTCCATTGATACGACATGCTATTTTTTCCATTTATTCACTTTCAGGATCAGTCGCGGTCTTCCAAAGTTTACCAAGGTTACGGACGAATTCGTCACTTCATCCAAATGTGTAAAAGATTCTAGCCGCACTTAAAAGCCGAGTACTCTACCGTTGAGTTAGCAACCCGAAAAAACATAGATTCAACAAAACTTCAACAAAAACAAAGGGTGTATAGATCCAATTCAATGAAATGGATTTTAAACAAAGAGAATAGATATTATACAAGCTAATCAAACCTTTGAGTTAAAAAATCTAAAAAAAAATATACAGAATTGTCAAAATGGATAGAGCATCTCTTATGTTATCTAGCTTTGTTTCAATGAAAAAAACCTCTTGTATCAAAGAAAGCATCCTTTGAATAAGATAAAGTAACAAAAATATACGACAAAAATAAATAGACCCGGATCGCTTATCACGATGAATTATATTTGTTCAATACACTGTTGTCAATATAAATGTTGAGAAAAGGATACAGTGGAAAAGAGAAATTGCATTAAATAAAATCCTTTTGAAATCCTTTGAATTTCCATTTAACAATGGAATACAATAATATTCAAAATTGTCTTGGATTGACACTACATATCTAATCTACATAGATAGAAAAAGTATAAATCGAAGAATAAAAAAGGAAGAACTCAAAAAAAATATCGGATTTTTGAGTCCCTAATGCTAATGTATTTCATTAATCTAAGTGGAATAAGCAAAGTGGATTCCTTGTTGTTGCTTAATCGAGTTCCAACGAAAACCACACAATTCAATTAAAGGAAATGCGGAAATTTGATATTTCTAGGATCAATAAATAAGATCAATCCATTTTGTCATTCTAGACCATCTAGACCATAAGATTCCACAGAAACTATGATAAAGAAATACGAATACGGCAGAAAAAAAGAAAAAGGGGGGCAAGGAGAAAAAAATTAGACAAAGTTATATACAAGTCGCTACCCCCCTGGTATTTCTTTAATTGAATTTCATTTGATTAGGCGGAAGTTCCTTAAAAACTTCCGCTTTCTTTAAAAGATTCTGAACAGTTCCCGTGGGTTGAGCACCCCTTTCAAGGAAATATAGAATAAGAGGCACATTTAAAAAAGTGTGATTCTTCATTGGATCATAAAAGCCCACCCTTCTAAGATCTTTTCCTTCTCTTCGGGATCGAACATCAATTGCAACGATTCGATAGATGGCTCATTGGGATAGATGTAGATGAACAATACCCCCCCTAGAACCGTATAGGAAGTTTTCTCCTCGTACAGCTCGCGAAAAAATGATTTGATTCGAAGTTTTGTCTATATATGCAATTCTAATAAATTAAATGACAAATGGGCCCATAAAATAAATTAGACTACGATTTCAGTCTTTTTTTCTTCCTGAAAATGAAAAAGAAACCATTCGTACTCATAACTCAAGTTGGATAACTATCAAATAGTTCAAATTGGATAACTATCAAATAGTTCAAAGGAAAAATCTTTAGTCAATTTCAGTTATTGAGTCGTCTTTACTCCCTTTTGTTTGTCTCGTTTAAACCATTTCAAATTCTATTTGAATTCTTTAGTCCAATCCAATTATTGAGACGATTAAGACAATTAAAAGGGTGTTTCCTTGTTCTTAGATCCTTTACTTATTTTTAATCATTGGGTTTAGACATTACTTCGGTGTTTCTTAATCCTTTCAAAATAAAATGGCAGCAACATACCCCCTTTTGATTTCTTTCGATCAAAGAATCCTATGGACAGTCGATTCCCGCGTGATACACTTTGAATCGAAAAATTTGAATCAATTTGACCAAGTTTTGCTTTTGAATTGGAAACTTGGTCAAATTGGATCCTTTCGATTCATATATATGTTCGATATATTTACGAAGTTGTTCCTCCAATTGAGTGGCATTAACCCTAGATCCTTGCCCCCGAGAAATGAATTAATACTTTCTATTCGAGCTCCAGCGTGCACTATTTACAACCCAACAAAAAAACAAGGGTTCGGGTGTAACAGAACAAACAATGTCGAGCCAAGAGCACCCTTATTCCTAGACAAATCAAAAATGGTGGATGTAAAAATCCACAACGGATCGTGTCCTTCAAGTCGCACGTTGCTTTCTACCACATCGTTTCAAACGAAGTTTTACCATAACATTCCTCTAATTTGGAACCGGTATGAAATTGATTCAATTAGGGAATCATGAATAGTCACTGGTTCATCTGTCGCTAGACATCGTAATCTAGACTTTTCTTCTATATATGAATATATGACAAGACAGCATTTTTAACATACATAAAGAATCTATAGATCCGAGAAAAAAATCGAAATAGAGAAACGAATCACTTTTTGAATCTGCATCTTCAAGTGACTCAATAGGATAGATTAAACGATTTATTACTTTTTCAAAGATTCCACGTACAAGGAATCATTAAAAAGATTTTTTTTAATAAAAAAAAATCTTTCTAATTGAAATGGAAAAGGTTTCACATTTCTACATCATTATTAAATTGAATTTGAATAAAATTGGACAATAAGCATCACCTTTAATCTTCATAGGGGGATCGGTCTTTCTTTTTGAATTGACTCATCACTGATTGAATTTCAAATAGAAATTTGAAATAGATCAAAGAAAAAAATCTATTTTTTTCATGAGATGTATAAAAAAATGATGTAAGTTCAGATTTGAATCTTTATTCTTTTCATCTGATTACGAAAATCAAAATCGAAAAAAAATAGGGAAGGTTCCTCGTATCTATCAGATAGACTGAACAATTGTCACTGTTATAGAAATTCTAGATTATAGAATATCTATAATTTCGGTTTCAATAATTTAAGGATTACAGATCTTTTTCACAAAAAACCAAAGTCATTGAAATAGAATGATACGTACCATAGAAGCTAAACATTTCTTCATTTTATATGATTATATTATATGATTGATATGTATTTGGTTTAAATGAGGTTGAGTCATATCGACTCTTGTGAGAAAGTGAATACAAAGGAATAGGATAAATCACCCCCGGCTCAATCGTTAAATCGATTTCCAATTTTTCATTCGAGTCAAACGCGAAATACCTAAATCAAATTAGATTCAAAGAAAAAACATCAGCTCCATAACATATTTCTATATAATATGGAACTTGATCATTTATTAATGAAATTCGAACAGACACGGATATTCAAATTAATATGGATTAACTCCTACCCACTCCCCTATTTATTTCTATGGGAATAATGGAGCCTAAAAAATGGACTACACTGGGACGGAAGGATTCGAACCTCCGAATAGCGGGACCAAAACCCGTTGCCTTACCACTTGGCCACGCCCCATTTCGATTTCTAATCGACACTAAGAAACAATAATATGGGTATTGCTTGTTTGTCAACTCCAGTCCAAATATCTATCGATCTATACAATCGATTGGTACTAGGATTTTGATACATATAGATATAGAATTCAACTTAATTTATTGATCATTACATAGAATTCAATTAAGATATTGTATGAAAGTATGATTTCTTCTATTCTCCTTTGAGAATTGGAGGATTTTTGGTTGGGTGGATTCAAAGAAAAAGAAAGGTTTTTGTCTACCTTACTTACTTTCTTTTTCCTTATATCAAAAACGCAATCAAAATGCAATTATCTCCAAGAACAAAATGTCTGTTATGCTTAATATCGTTAGTTTGATCTGTATTTGTATTAATTCTCCCTTTTATTCGAGTAGTTGTTTCTTCGGCAAATTGCCCGAAGCCTATGCTTTTTTGAATCCAATCGTGGATGTTATGCCAGTCATACCTCTGTTTTTTTTTCTCTTAGCTTTTGTTTGGCAAGCTGCTGTAAGTTTTCGATGAGATCCTGAATACTAATATCCTAGAAAATGTATGATTTCCTCGAGAAAAAAAATTCTAACAATTGAAAAAATCAGATAAGTTTTAGGGTATGAACCCTAGATTCACACGCCGAAATTCGTGTATAGTCGCCAAAACCCAGACTTACCCCCATTTCTTCCTTTTTGACCCCCTTTCCAGTGAAAGACCCTAACCCTATTAGGGTCTCCCACAATAGAATATCGAATTTGGATATAAACCCAAATTTTGGTTAATGAAAAACAAATGAATTTGTGACAATGCATTTCTAGAAAAAACCCCATTTCTTTAGGATATGTGGTAGAAAAATAGAAGATCTATTCTCTTTTTTTTTCAAAAAAACCATCTTGGAGATTGTGTAATGCTTACTCTAAAACTCTTCGTTTATACCGTAGTGATATTTTTTGTGTCTCTCTTTATCTTTGGATTCCTATCTAATGATCCAGGGCGAAATCCTGGACGTGAAGAATAAAATACAGGGTGTTTTCCTTGGTTTTGGTTAATTTGAAAATTTTCTTAGGATTTTATCTATTCTACATGTTTCACTAAGATTTTCAAAATTTGACAAAAAACCAAATCAATTCATCAACGGAAACGGAAAGAGAGGGATTCGAACCCTCGGTACGAATAACTCGTACAACGGATTAGCAATCCGACGCTTTAGTCCACTCAGCCATCTCTCCCAATTGAAAAAGATAATTACTACATTACACATAATGTAAGGAATCTTTCTTCTTTCTCTATTCTATTATATATATATAGAGATCCACAAATCGGGAATTTCCTTTATCTAAAAGATGGGCTCGACCGCGCGAACAATCGAACTAAAAAAAAAATAAGCAAAACCCATTTGTGTTGATTTTGTTCGAAAGGCCCTTCTTATTCTCACGGCCCGGCCCGGTCAGTACCTAGCCGGGCTCTTTTTTTTGTTACAACGAATTATAGATAAATCATGATTTATCTGATATCTGATTTGAAAACAAAAAGACTTTTTTTATTATATTATTATATTCAATTGAATATTTTATATTCAAGCAACAAAAAAAAAAGAACAAAGACTATTTACATTCTTTTTCTTGTTCTATTTTACCGAACTAAAAAAGAAACTGTCGATTCTTCCACAATGCACTTTTCTGTTATGATTTTAGTGTTTTTTTTTATCCGTATCGATCTTCTTCAGCAAAAGGGAAAACTTTCGTTTTAGTTATTTCATTGTTCTCATTTTGATGATTCTTTGAGGATCCTATCTTGATCATGCTCAATGATCTTGTTCGACAAAAGGTCCATTTGTATACAATAATCATATTGTAGCGGGTATAGTTTAGTGGTAAAAGTGTGATTCGTTCTAGTAACCGTTAATAGTTAAAGGGTCTTTCGGTTTTATTCATATTCCCAACAAAAACTTTATTTCTTAAAAAGATTTAATCCTTTACCTCTCAATGAGAAATTCGAGAAAAAAATACGAATTCTCGTGATTTGTATCCACGAATCACTTATAAATTGAAAAGTTGGATTCTGAAATTGCGAAACATAATTTTTGAATTGGACAAAAACTTCCAATTGAATAAGTATGAGTAAAGGATCCATGGGAGAAGATAGAAAGTCTATTTCTAATCGTAACTAAATCTTCCATTTTTTCTTTCTTTAGAAAGAAATTGGAGCAAAATAGCTATTCACCGATGACTTTGGTTTACTAGAGACATCGACATATTGTTTTAGCTCGGTGGAAACAAAATACTTTTCCTTAGGATCCTCTCAAATAGAAATAGAGAACGAAGTAACTAGAAAGATTGTTAGAATCAACTTCTTCTAGAAGGATCATCTAGAAAGCGATTCATTTTGTTTGTTTGTATTAAAACAAAAAGCTGACGTAGGTGTTATGGGTATAATTTTGTTCATTTTGTTCACATATTAGATCTATGAATTTACTCATATTCCATAAAGGAGCCGAATGAAACCAAAGTTTCATGTTCGGTTTTGAATTAGAGACGTTCAAAGCACTGAATTGAACGTCGACT